TCATTCCGTGTTGCATTAGAAACTTATTATTATACGAGATTATACGAAAATGAATCCTTCCCAGGAGGGAACAAATATTTATCTTTTCGATGAGAGTTTGTACACAACATGGGAGAAACCTATCTTCTATTTATAATAATTGAAGAAAAGGTTCCATCATATATAGTGAATTGATACTCCCGATTCCCACAAAATCATCTCTTTCGTTCAATAGTTACTCGTTATTAGTTAATAATCCTAGTGATTGGATCTATATGCGTATTCCGATAGGAAATGAAATAGTAAAATGGTTTTTCGTCGAATGACTATTCATTTATTGTATTTTCAAATAGGGGGCAGGAAGGATCTATGGGAAAATGGTGGTTCAATTCAATGTTGTCTAACGAGGAGTTAGAACACAGGTGTGGGCTAGGTAAATCAATGGACAGTCTTGGTCGTCCTGTTGGAAATACCAGTGGAAGTGAAGATCCCATTCTAAATGATACGAATAAAAACAATCATAATCATGGTTGGCGCGAAAGTAATAGTTGCAGTAATGTTGATCATTTTTTCGGTGTCAGGGACATTTGGAGTTTCATCTCTGATGACACTTTTTTAGTTAGGGATAGTAATGGTAACAGTTATTCCATATATTTTGATATTGAAAATCGGGTTTTTGAGATTGACAATGATAGTTCTTTTCTGAGTGAACTAGAAACTGCTTTTTCTAGTTATCTGAATAGCGGGTCTAAGAGTGACAATCGCTACTATGATCATTATATGTATGATACTACGTATAGTTGGAATAATCACATTAATAGTTGCATTGATAGTTATCTTCGTTCTGAAATCAGTATTGATAAGTACATTTCGAGTGGTAGCGACAATCACATTTACAGTTATATTTATAGTTACATTTGTAGTGGTGAAAGTGTAAGTGATAGTGACAGGGGGAGTTCTAGTATAAGAACTGGCGGTAATGGCAGTGATTTCAATATAAGAGGAAGATCTAATGATTTCGATGGAAATAAAAAATACAGACATTTATGGGTTCAATGCGAAAATTGTTATGGATTAAATTATAAGAAATTTTTTAGGTCAAAAATGAATATTTGTGAACAATGTGGATATCATTTGAAAATGGGTAGTTCAGATAGAATCGAACTTTCGGTTGATTCGGGCACTTGGGATCCTATGGACGAAGACATGGTCTCTATTGACCCCATTGAATTTCACTCGGAAGAGGAACCTTATAGAGATCGTATCAATTCGTATCAAAGAAAGACAGGTTTAACTGAGGCTGTTCAAACAGGCATAGGTCAACTAAATGGGATTCCCATAGCCATTGGGGTTATGGATTTTCAGTTCATGGGGGGTAGTATGGGATCCGTAGTAGGCGAGAAAATCACCCGGTTGATCGAATATGCTGCTAATAGATCTCTACCTGTTATTATGGTGTGTGCTTCTGGAGGAGCACGCATGCAAGAAGGAAGTTTGAGTTTGATGCAAATGGCTAAAATATCTTCCGCTTTATATGATTATCAATTCAATAAAAAGTTATTCTATGTATCAATCCTTACATCTCCTACAACCGGCGGAGTAACGGCCAGTTTTGGTATGTTGGGAGATATTATTATTGCTGAACCCAATGCCTACATTGCGTTTGCGGGGAAAAGAGTAATTGAACAAACATTGAATAAGACAGTACCTGACGGTTCACAAGCAGCTGAGTATTTATTCCATAAGGGCTTATTTGATCCAATCGTACCACGTAATCCTTTAAAGGGTGTTCTGAGTGAATTATTTCAGCTACACGGTTTCTTTCCCTTGAATCAAAATTCAAGTAGAGCGCTAGGCTCAGTTATTTGTAGCGAACTTTAGTTCATCGGAATCAAAGTCAAAATAAGAAGAGTGGAGTTTTCTTTGGTAACATAAGTTCTATAGGAAGTTTCGGATAATTACTTCTTTTGATGCAGATTTTTTATCCTACCCCTATTCATGATTAGTAATCAGGAACCCCCTATCAGGAGGAAAAGAGTGAATTCTTCCTTCCGCGGAATGGAATTGGGAAAAAAAATAAAAAGAATTTCATGTTCCCTTCTTTCATATTAATATATATCGTATTAATATATATAGAATAATTCAAATCTATAAGGGAAGTGTTGCATATTTTTATATCTCCCGAGGACCTACACTTTTGACTATGAATTCCTGTTGGATCGGATTCTAACAAATCCTTAGGAAACTCGTAAGAAACTCTTTATTAGAAGATAAGGGCGGTCGAACAAGAATAATAAAGCGGATTATCATCCATCTATTTCTTGTAGAAAGGTGAATAGATACACTTATTTAGTTCTACATTCCTTGCACTTATTATATACTTAATAATACTTATAATAGATATACTTATCATAAGATAAGATATCTTTATAACAGGTACAAATATTAAATCGAGGCACCCATTCTATGACAGATTTCAATTTACCCTCTATTTTTGTGCCTTTAGTGGGCTTAGTGTTTCCAGCAATTGCAATGGCTTCTTTATCTCTTCATGTTCAAAAAAACAAGATTGTTTAGACCTGATAGGACAAAATTTCATCAATTTATTTCAACACTTGGACTTGGATCATAATAGGGATATCCATTTAGTGGAATATGATACGACATGTGGCTCTCTCCGGGCACAAATAAAAAAGTGATTATACATGCGGATACATTATATATGGATAAATGCATGTATATGGGGGGATAGCTGTTTTAAAATGGATCAGAGCGGATATCTGAAATAGAAAGTTAACGTATCTATATTATGTAGATATACATAGTGCTAGTTGATGAGAGTTACTTCGGGAGCAAAATAAAAAAAGTAAAATCAAATTCATTTGGCTTATTCTCTTCTCTCAATTCCAATAGGATGCAACTGGATCTAGTATGAACTATCGATCAGAACGTATATGGATAGAACTTATAACGGGGTCTCGAAAAACAAGTAATTTCTGCTGGGCCTGTATCCTTTTTTTAGGTTCACTAGGATTCTTATTGGTTGGAACTTCCAGTTATCTTGGTAGGAATCTGATATCTTTATTCCCGTCTCAGCAAATCATTTTTTTTCCCCAAGGAATCGTGATGTCTTTCTATGGGATCGCAGGTCTGTTCATTAGTTCCTATTTGTGGTGCACAATTTCGTGGAATGTAGGTAGCGGTTATGATCGATTCGATAGAAAAAAAGGAATAGTGTGTATTTTTCGTTGGGGATTTCCTGGAATAAATCGTCGCATCTTCCTTCGATTCCTTATGAGAGAGATTCAATCGATCAGAATGGAAGTTAAAGAGGGTCTTTATCCTCGACGTGTCCTTTATATGGAAATCAGAGGCCAGGGCGCCATTCCCTTGACCCGTACTGACGAAAACTTTACTCCACGAGAAATTGAACAAAAAGCTGCTGAATTGGCCTATTTCTTGCGCGTGCCAATTGAAGTATTTTGAAATGAAGGGAATGAATGCTTTCTCAGCATGAGGGAAGGAACCCAGGAACCCCCTTTTAAATATAACTGAAGCTTCTTCGGAACGTTCATTCGAGCAAAACATGTTAGATTCTATTTCCCCTGTTCCGTTGGTAATCCTTCTGTGGCCCATAGAATAAAGCAGGCGGACGTATACGGAACAACCATAATAAGAAGCAATTTTGATCGACCAAAACTCCTTTTTCTGCATATAGAATTCAATTCTACTAGTAACAAGTCTAATAAGTATGTATTCATCACACATATCAGAGCATTTCGGAATACATAATTTCTCTTTTTAGGGCCAATACTTTGGATTAATACATTAGATACAGATGTATCATATCTCGTTAATTATCTTTCTTTTGTCAATCGATGTTTCTTTTTTGATCCTTTCTTTAGCTCCTGGATAACCAAACGTTTAGATCTCTCATAACTATCCAATTTCTCTCTCGTTTTGTCACCTATTTCGGATTTCATCATTAATATTTTTCAGAAATATCCCCTCAATTATTCCTGGGTCGTGGGTAGCCAGTGAAAATTTCGAAAAAATAATTGAGGGGAGTTCTTTCGTCTCGAAATAAAAATAATATTCATTATTTCAAGCGGTTCTTTTGGGCATTCATCGAAAGAACAAATGAAGATAGAATTGGTTCGAATTTGACCGACCGAGATATCTGGGAAAAGTATTTGATTATTTCTTCATTCGAAACGGGCCCTTATTCTATTTCTATATTCTTTCTAGATCCAAGGACTAAACAATTCAAAAAAAAAGGAATAGATCCATAGGTTCCATACCTTGTTATAGAACTCATGCTTCATAGAAATATCGGATCAGATAGAGTCGGCGAATGAAGCGGGTTCATTAACAATTCACAGATGAAAAGTGTCAAAAAAGAAAGCATTGACTCCCCTCCCGTATCTTGCATCTATAGTCTTTTTGCCCTGGTGGATCTCTCTCTCATTTAATAAAAGTCTGGAACCTTGGGTTACTAATTGGTGGAATACCGGACAATCCGAAACTTTTTTGAATGATATTCAAGAAAAGAACGTTCTAGAAAGATTCATAGAATTAGAACAACTATTCCTGTTGGATGAAATGATAAAAGAGTACCCGGAGACACAGATACAAAAGCTTCGTATAGGAATCCACAAAGAGACGATGCAATTGGTCAAAATGCACAACGAAGATCATATCCATATCATTTTTGATTTCTCGACAAATATAATCTGTTTTGCTATTCTAAGTGGTTATTCTATTCTGGGTAATGAAGAACTTGTCATTCTGAATTCTTGGGTTCAGGAATTCCTCTATAACTTAAGCGACACAATAAAGGCTTTTTCTATTCTTTTATTAACTGATTTATGTATCGGATTCCACTCACCCCGGGGGTGGGAACTAATGATTGGTTCGGTCTACAAAGATTTTGGATTTGCTCATAACGATCAAATTATATCTGGTCTTGTTTCCACTTTTCCAGTCATTCTAGATACAATTTTGAAATATTGGATCTTCCA